CCCATGTTATACTATTCAATTCTCGACGATGAATCGATTTGATAGATCAGATATTGTTATTCATAATATTGATCCTATTCAGTATCATCAGGATCAATTCATCCCAATGAATTTACAGGAGTTAAATTTCTCATCTCTATGGGATTACATCCCGAGTTATTGCGAAGAAAAAAAAAATAAATAATGAAATTATGGAAGTCAATATTCTCGCATTTATTGCTACTGCACTGTTCATTCTAGTTCCTACTGCTTTTTTACTTATTATCTACGTAAAAACAGTCAGTCAAAATGATTAATTTGAATCTGAATTATTAGTTCTTATCAATCCTTTTTTCAATGATTGAAGAAATGAAAGAAAGGGATTAAAAGAAAATTCCAAGTCTTAAATGAAATGATCTGGTTGGAATCATAAAATGTGGTAGAAAGGACTATATATAGTCCTTTCTACCACACTTTAGAGTATTTTATATTATCTAATATTGTATACAATGATATTATCATATAAAATTGTATTGTATACAGATATAGACTTTATCTAAATGGAGGGTTTATATAGATCAATTTACAATATGTATATGATGTATTAGATGTACATCTAATCTAAATAGTAGACTAGTACAGCGAAATAGCAGTCTAATTCTATTTTTTTTTTCGCTACATCCACTCGATTTCGATCAACCCAAAATAATCGAAGGCCAATTCTTCTAATTCCTAGGTTTCTTATAATTTTATATATAGGTTCCGGGATCCATCAAAAGAATCAATAGAGGAAGAATAGTATAGGAATATACTATAGCAAAAGAAAACAAAACCAAGGAATTTTTTTGATTTCCCATCCCAAGAAGTCATTGATTGAGCCATTAACAGATCATTTACGAAGTTCTATGGTAACTTCTTCAGATTTTGAAAGGAAGTAGATTAGTAAAGGGGACTCGGACCATTTTTCATGCTTAAACATGACATGAGATGAGTCAAAAAAGCATAAAAAAATCTCTAAGAGTCTAAAATGTTAAATGTATGATATGTGGTGGATCACTCAGCGTAAGAAAGATCTAATTTTATTATGTGTAGAACCTCTTTGGACAACCACTAGTCACTTCCAGTATAAAGTAAGTATCGTCGTAATCTAATAGCAGAACGATTTGTTCTTAGAACAGTGAAAGTAAAGAAAGAGAGAAACAAATAAAGAAAAAACTAGGGATTGGTTTTTTCTCATTGTAATATCCATAATTATGGTAAGAACAGGTTTATCCAAACAGAATATTTAGGAGGAATTCGGTTGGAAAAAATTTCCTATCATGCGTAGATTTGAGTTTTGAAATACAACTAAACTATAGTAATCATTCGTTGTTTGATCGAATGGTTATTATTCATTATTGTCTTTCCAGTATAATTTTGAAAGAAAGACAAGCTTTTTAAAAATAAAGCTTCGAAAAACGATCAATGCAAAACGATCAATTAAACAATTGATACAATTCGATTACTCAATCGATTACTCAATCGATTACTCAATCAATTATTAATATACCTAGAGTCCACTCCTTCCCCATACTACGAGTGAAAGGGAAAATGTAAAGACTACCATTAAAGCAGCCCAAGCGAGACTTACTATATCCATGTGAATTATATCTCCTATTTCTATGAAGGAATTATTCCATTATTGATCAATAATCATAGTAGAATCAATGGCGCAGAGTCAAAATAGGATTCTGACTTAAGGCTGTTGATGAACCAATTCAATGAATCCACTCGTAACAGATTCTTTATAGGATTTCTGGTAGAATTGGGAAGTATTAAGTAAAAATACGATACACACACCTTTTCCTTGCAAATTGCAAAGGAATGCTCCTAATGGAACATGTGGAAATAGTAAGACTTATTGTTTGTTTTGTTACCTTTCTTTCATAAGCAAAAAAAAAATATTTCTTTGGTCGTGTAAGGGGATTACAAAAAAAATGTATGTAATAATGGTAGTGATGTCTCCCCATTCTTTCACAGAAAGAAAGACAGTAAGGCTTAGATCAAATAGGAAATGTAGGTATCCAATAGATAGTTATCTATCTTGATGGTATATTTTTTTTTTTTTTTTTACTTTGACTTTTACTCTGTTATTCTATAAGATAAGAGCCGACCAACCATCCTGATTGAATGTTTGAGTACTCGGATCGGAGTCTCTCGTAAGTATGGATACAAAGTATCTTCAGTCCTTTCCACAACTCCTAAATTGATTTCCCATCAGCCTATCCAATCTAATTCCAGACAGAGTCAGTAGACCCTACGTTAGTATAGGTAGTGTAAGATAATTAGGAAGTCTTGATAGTTTTTCGTATAATCTTTTCTTCAATCCTAGGAGCAAAAATGGAATGTCCTTTAGGAACCTTTGGATACCAAAATTTCTGACCTCTTACTTTCGTAGTTCTGGAATTAATAAGTAAGCCTTACCTCATCCCTATTGGTATATCTGTTTGGGCCGCTACCCAGAACCCAAACAGAGCCAGAT